ACCATGACCAAAATGAACTCCCGCTTCCATCATCTCTTCCAAATTGATATTCCAATATCTTCTTGTCATTTCTCCCCCCCACTTCCACTTTTTTTTTAAAAAAAAAAAAAGCGACGAGGTTGCCCTGAACTAAATAATTGTTCCGATGGAACCTTTTCTTCTACCGGAGATTGTACGTGTCGATGTCGATACACGATCCAAAACCCTACCCTCTATTCGTTATTATCTTTATTTCGATTACCACATAAAATGACCATAAATAAAGAGTTTTTTTTATTAAAATTCAAAAAGTATGAATCCACTTTTAGGAATCATTAAATGCTGTAAATGATTGTTCTGATGGATCATGAAATTTCTTTGAAATGGAAGAATCAAATAATTCTCTGTGGTGGAACAAAATATCTCTGATTTCCCCCTCGAAAAAATTCTTCTTTTTGGTTTTCAAAGGAATGTTCTTATGTTGCCTTGAACGATGCACTAATCCTTTGAATCCGGTACCAACGGGTATCATCCCCCCTATAACAACGTTCTCTTTTAGGCCTTTCAACCAATCAATACGGCCCCGGAGAGCAGCTTTGGCTAAAACTCGAGCAGTTTCTTGAAAACTCGCTTCCGATATGAAACTTTGAGTATTCAAAGATGCCCTTGTTATTCCCAATAGGATGGCGCGGTAACAGATCGATTCTTCCAAAGCGCGCCCCGTTCGCGCCGCTCGCAACAATCCAATTAGTTCTCCAGGTAAAAAAACATTAGACATTCCATCCTCTGAAACCAACACCTTTGATGTTATTTGGCGTACAATAATTTCTATGTGCCTATTATGGATTTGCACCCCCTGGGATCGATAAACCTTTTGGATCTTATTAACCAAAGATATACGACTTTGCACTATAGTTAGCTCAGCCCCAATCAAGGATCCCCAAGGAATTCCAAGAATTTTTTTTATATGCTCGTTCCAACCCTCAATTCTTTTTTCTAGGTTCATCGATATTGAATCAATTGAACGCATTTCTAATACTTGTTCCACTTTTGGAAGACCCTGGGTTATATCACCGGATCTCGATTTTTCATATATAAATGTAACTAATGTACCTCCTTCGTAAAGGATTTCTCCATAATGACCATGAACAGTTGCTCCTGGAGTGGCCAAATAAGGCTTGGCGGATCTTATTACTACAGAATCCACTTGAACAATCAAAACTTGACCCGATTTGAGATGGGGTCCATTTTTGGCTATACATACATTTTCACAAATAAACTGTCCAAGACTAATTATTGTGGATCTTTCTTCCAAATAATTATGATGGAGAAAATACCAATTCAAATTGAATGAATTCAAAACGATGTTACTGCATGAATCGGGATTCCAAATTCTCCCATTTTCATCCATTAAATAATAGTTAATTACTTGAAAAGTCTGTTTTAAATTTTCAAGTTGCAAATATTTAGTTACCAAAATAGGATTATGAGTTATTAAATAGTCAAATGAATAAAAATTCAAAAATTGAAGGACTGTTCCTAAAGGGCCAATCAAATTCCTAATTTGAATTATAGGATCTTTTTTAATTGATTCTTTTATCACATTGTGATATTTTCCAGCGTTGAATGGGCCCATTCGGAAACAATTAGATGATGACAAAATTATCAAAGATGGGCATTCCTTATTTTTATTTAATAACGTGCGAATAGTTCCTTGATTTTGGCTAAATGATTGTTGCATTTTTGTCTTGGAATAAAAGGGATTGCTATTGGTGTGATCTGACACATTATCTGAATCTGAGATCAATCCTGAGCCGGAGGGATCATTCCTTTTTCTGAGATACGAAATAGGGAATTTCACTAAGTCAATTCTTAGGAAATCTCGAATCAGACCATTTGTACTTACTTCAACAAAGGAAGTATGAGCCTCTTCTATAGAAGAACTTTTTTTGTCTTGATCCCAATTCAAAATTAAACAAGTCCGAACTAATTGAATACTTGTATCAGAAATTCCCCGAATTGGTTTGCCATTTCTGTAAACAATATAATTGACAACTCGAAGTTGCATATTATCCCTTTCTTGTAACAGATCCGGGGGGAAGAGTGTTGCTAAATTTATACTGTCCGATATTTCATATGTCACTACGGGTCGAACTAAAACAAAATACTTTTTCTTAGTAGGTGTGATCCGTTGGACATAGATCCAATTTTTCAATTTTTTGGATTCCTTAGAATTTGTTTTTCCTGTTCCTGGGGGTATCAAGATGCCACTGTGTCGGGATATCTTATCTGTCTCTCCAGGAAAATGGATATCTCCAGAAAAGATTTTCAGTTCAATCCTTTTTTTTTTTCTCTCCACTCGGACTAATCCGCCCACTCGGCTTCTTGTATTTAAAGCGATTCGTGTATCTACTCCAATCAGACTATTGTTCCGTACCATTATCGAAGAAGATTCAGGTAAAATATGCACTTCTTCGGGAATGAAAAAAAATCGATTTAGTTTCATTTGGTATTTTTGGTT